ATTGAAGTTTTTCTATTTGGAATCGTGTTAGGTCTAATTCCTATTACTTTGGCTGGATTATTCGTAACTGCATATTTACAATACAGGCGTGGCGATCAGTTGGACCTTTGATTAATTAACATCTCTTTTTTTGATTGACCTCCTCTTTTTTTAATACACAGGAGGTCAAATTCAGATTGCTGCTCAAGTTAGTGAAGCTGTTTCAGTCTAATTCGATCTAAGAAAAAGGGAATCACGCTCTGTAGGATTTGAACCTACGACATCGGGTTTTGGAGACCCGCGTTCTACCGAACTGAACTAAGAGCGCTTTCTTATCAGAAAAGATAAGACTGTAACGAAAGGATTCTTTTTGTAACCCCAATAGATCTAGTATGCATATACTATATAGTATGATAAACATGAAAGAAAAGATTAGAGATGCCCAACTTGAATCGATCTCAATTAATCCCTCTTTACTGCTCAAAGGAGCAGTAATAGGTAGGGATGACAGGATTTGAACCTGTGACATTTTGTACCCAAAACAAACGCGCTACCAAGCTGCGCCACATCCCTTCAATTGGTCTACAATGTCATTGTAGAGAATTCCTGTCTTGTTTTCCACATCGTTATTTCCCCAATTGCTATATAAAATTTCTCGGGCCATTTCGTCTTTTTGGTCTCATTTAATTCAAAATGGAATATAGAAAAGTAATATATAAAAAGAGAAAAGTAATATATAAAAAAAGATAATATTGATTATATAATAATTATATAGTAAAAGACTTATATACATATGAAATACGGAACGGAATTCGTCGTAAAAATAAAGGAGTCTTTTTCGGGAATGCTCGGGGACACATTTTTTTCGGTTTTAAGAAAAGAAAATCTTATTCACCGGACCCTTGTACCTTTCGATTTGAATTAGGAATTCCGTGTACAACTATAAGTGGTCCTTAACTTCATATGCATCTGATCATATATGTATTACTATTATGTATTCCAATCAAATATGTATTCCTATAAAAGAAGGAGGTTGTTCAATGCGAGATCTAAAAACATATCTCTCCGCAGCACCGGTACTAAGTACTTTATGGTTCGGGTCTTTAGCAGGTCTATTGATAGAGATTAATCGTTTTTTCCCGGATGCGTTGACATTCCCCTTTTTTTCATTCTAGTTATTGACATGGGAAGGAATAACGAAGATTCGAGCTAGAATTAAATATCTGTGATTAATCCCTCTTTTCTCTTTTTTCCCTTTTTTATTTGTTTAGAATAAGGGAAAAAAGAGAAAGAATAAAGGTGGATTCGCCAACTGCGAGACTCGGATTCAAGTTCGAATTAAATTAATTAATAATAGAGGAATGGAGGTAGAATAAAAAATAAAGTGAGTCTAGGGCAAGAGTATTATAGAAGATACTTAAATGAAATCTTGTACTAGTGAAATACTAGATACTTAAATGAAATATTGTACTGTGATTTGAAATATAGTTTTTCAATAGTTGTATATTATTTACTATATTGATATTGATTGCAGCGAAATTTTTCATAATTGAATTTCAAGTTAGTCACTTCTATTTTTTTCCTTTCTTCTTCTTCGTTTCGGATCGAAAATAGAAGCGTTGAGTCAATCAAAAATCCAAGGGAGGTTCATGGCTAAGAGTAAAGATGTCCGAATAACGGTTATTTTGGAATGTACCAGTTGTGTCCGAAATGGTGTTAATGTTAATAAGGTATCAACGGGCATTTCCAGATATATGACTCAAAAGAACCAGCACAATACGCCCAATCGATTGGAATTGAGAAAATTCTGTCCCTATTGTTACAAACATACGATTCATGGGGAGATAAAGAAATAGATCGAACCAAGCACTTGCGTGTCACCCCTTCAAGGAAAGTGAAAATGACATTATATATATAACATATATAAATATAAATAAATAAACCAAATCCTATTTCTTTATTCTATTCTAAAATTCATTTTATTTTAGATTCGACTGAAATGGGATTTTGGGGATAAGGAATAAACTAAACAAACCATGGATAAATCCAAGCGACCCTTTCTGAAATCCAAGCGACCCTTTCTGAAATCCAAGCGACCCTTTCGGAAATCCAAGCGGCCCTTTCTGAAATCCAAGCGACCTTTTCGTAGGCGTTTACCCCCAATCCAACCGGGGGATCAAATTGAGTATAGAAACATGAGTTTAATTAGTCGATTTATTAGTGACCAAGGAAAAATATTAGCTCGACGGGTGAAAAGATTGACCTTGAAACAACAACGATTAATTACTCTTGCTATAAAACAAGCTCGTATTTTATCTTCGTTACCCTTTCTTAATAATGGGAAACTGTTTAAGACGAAAGCGAAACGAATTAACAAAAAATTTAATAAGCGAAAGAAACGCCTTAAGAATAAATTTCATCCGAAAGATAAAAAAATTATCAATAAAGAGAAGTATTTGAAAAATCGATTCAAGAACAAAACGGAATCGCGTTAGTAACAGCGAGAACGGCCTTTCCAGCCAAGATAAAGGCTTTTCCGGCCAATTTAAAAAGATACAGCATAATCAAAAAAAAAATAAGAAATAGAAACAGCTTAATGATAAACTGTTTAAAATAAAAAATACGGAATGTCATGAAATGAAAATGGGCGAGTCGACCGCTAGACCTACGAGTCTTAGAGCGAGAAAGAAATAGGTTTACTCTTTCTTTACTTGAATCAAAATTCCAATCCGAACTCAACCGAACTCAACCGAAGATTGAGGTTTTGCTCTAAAAATCCCAAAATCTAGATTTGATTATCGTGTCTTAAGAAAAAAAAAAAGAATCGGCAAAGAGTAAATCTTTTTTTTATTGAATGTGTTCATTCATTTTGACTACTTTTTCATATTTTATCATATTCTATCAATTATCCATTTTGACTCTACCCTCCCGGAGTTCATTCTCCGGGGAACTCCATTTAAATTATTCCTGCGGATTCTTTCCAATCTACTTCTTTTACGATCTCGTTGGAAATAATAGAAATGGAATTCCTATTTGATATAGCTATTTGTGCAAGTATTTTACGATTAAGAAGCAACTGTCTCTTGTACAGATCGTGTATTAATCTACTATAACTATAGGATACCCCACTTTCGCGCATTACTGCGTTTATTCGAGTAATCCACAAACGACGAAAGTTTCTCTTTTGCCTATCCCTATCCCGATGTGCTGAATCCAAAGCTCTTATTTTCTGTTGACTCATTGTTCGAGTAAGTCTTGAATGAGCCCTTTGAAAGCTTGATACAAAGGAACGCACTTTTGTTCTACGTCTCCGAGCTATAGATCCCCGTTTAGTTCTGGTCATTGAATAAATGAAACTTTGGCGAATAACGAATTCATTTCCCCTCTTTCAGTTATTCTTTGTCCCTTTTCTAGTCTATTAATAACAAAACAGATTTTTCCAATGTATAAACTAAAAATTCCAATGGCTTTGGCTACTCTAACCTTCCCGACCACAATTTTTTCTTTTTTCTAGGCATTTCACTTCGAAATAGGAAGTTGTATTCTATTAGGTATCAAAAATAGAGTCAATAAAATAGAAATAGATAAAGAAATAGTGGATTCCATCGTTTCTATGGTTACTTCTTAAACGGTGAGGTCTTCTCTATACACCGGAGCTTTTATTTAATTTAATCCATCTTATTGGGAACTTGTACAGTTCACATTCTTTGGCTCTACCCATGAATTAGCCAGTAATAGGTCTTTCACAACGAGATCTACCTATACAGTAACGGTATTTTATTATGAAGGTTGGCTGGGTAGCTGACCCTGTTAGTCCGTTCTTGCAAGGGGCATAATCTTTCTTTTTTTTTTAACTAAGATTTCCTCCGCTTAATGGATAACCATTTTCTACCAATGGAGAATTGCTTCTCATCTTAAATTGAGGCGATTGGGTTTGCACCAATGGAAACCATAAATTTCATACACAATAGAGGGATATGATAGATTTTCTTATTTTGAGATAGTGAATAGAGTTCACTTTTACATTCTATCCTATTCATCGGGATGGATCATTGATACTGGAAAATTGGGTTTCTTTCTTTTGTCCCAGCTCATGATCTGAACGAGTCGCACATACACCCTAGTACATGTTCCTCGACGCTGAGGGCATCCCCGAAGAGCGGGGGCTTTTGTGACATTTCTGATTGGCTGTCTTGTATTTCTAATAAGTTGTTTAATAGTTGGCATGTTGAATCGTATACATAATGGGCTGGTTTAGATCGATCCTAACCAGATGATTATGAATGGCTTGTTTTCTTTTATTTAATATTCTATTCTATATTCTATTCTATTAAACTTGGTTAAGAAGGGAAAATCTCAAATGGCCGCTTGCGCACACTCGGGTTTTGACGAAATTCAAGCTTGCCACTCGCTACAAGATCAACAATTCCATAATCTTTGGCTTCTTGTGCTGACATAAAAATATCTCTTTCCAGGTCTATCTCTACAACCCAAAGGGGTTGGCCCGTTATTTTTGCATAAGCCTCTCCGACCAAGGCACGCAGGCGACAGAATTCCTTTATTTCGAGGAAAGTTTCTCCCGTTGGTGTCTCAAAAGGAAAAGTATTAGGTTGATGGATCATTATCCTACTGTGAGGGAGTGCTATACGTTGGGTAAATGTTCCTCCGGCCACGATCAAAGATGCCATTGAGGCGCATTCTCCGATACTCAATGTATGCATCGTTGGTGGCAAATATACCAGCATATCAAAAATAGCGAATCCATCTACCATGGATCCGCCGAGAGAGGATATAAAGAAATACAGATCGTTTACCTCACCCTCCAAACTGAGAAATACCATAAGACCTACAATTTGATTTGAGAGTTCGGTATCAATCTCTTGGACTATAAAAAGGAATCCCCTTCGATAAAGTCCGTTGTATACGTCAACCCAAGACGCTTCTTCGTCTCCAGAAATTTGAAAGGGTATTTTTGGAACACCTACAGGCATAAAAGAAAAATTAAGTACTAGATTTCACTT